AGATAAATCATTTGATCTATGATTCATTGGAACAAAACAAGGAATGGCCTGGCTAGGTATAGGTACTGGCCAGGCCGGGGGAATAAAAGAACCTTTCGTACGAAATCAAAGAGGTACTCTTTCTATTGGAGATATCTGTTTCGAATCCTTATCTAAATGCAATTGCTGATAAAATTCGTATATATATAGAATAAAGAAAAGAAAGATAAAGAAAGACTTTTATCAATCTTTACTTCACGCGTCACATATGAATTATCCTTTTGTAATTGGGAGAGATGGCTGAGTGGACTAAAGCGACGGATTGCTAATCCGTTGTACGAGTTATTCGTACCGAGGGTTCGAATCCCTCTCTCTCCGTTCCCTCTGATCACTTGAGAGTTATCTTTCGAATTCGAAAAAATCTCGAGCCCTTGTTATCTTAGTTAAATGTATGGAATAGAGAAAATCATAAGAAAATTCAGAAATCAAGCAACGAAAAACTTCTGATTTTTTTATTTTATTCCTCGCGTCCAGGATTACGTCCTGGATCATTAGATAGGAATCCGAAGATGAAGAGAGAAACAAAGAATATCACTACTGTGTAAACGAAGAGTTTGAGAGTAAGCATTACACAATCTCCAAGATCATTTTTGGGGGAAATAAGGGAATAGATTCTCTATTTTTGTACCACATATCCCATTTTGACACCAAGAAATGGAGTGGTTTCTAGAAAAGAAAGGAATTTGCAGGAATTCATTTGTAATAAGATTCTGATTCCTTCGTTACCAAAATGATCTTTCATACCCACAATTAGGTATTGTGAGGGACCATACATAAGGTCTTTGACCTCCGGAAAGTCAGAATTAGAAAATGAGGTGATCCAGATTCATCGCGGCTATCCAAAAGAATTTCAATGTTTGAACCGAGAGTTCATAATGTAAGACTTATCTGATCTTATCAATTGTTAGAATAGAATTTTTCCTTTTTTAGCGAATCAATCATGAATGTTTCTAGGACAGTATTAAAGATCTCATCGAAAACTTACAGCAGCTTGCCAAACAAGGGCTAAGAGAAAAAAGAGTACAGGTATGACTGGCATAACATCTACGATTGGATTGAAAAAAGCATAAGCCTCGGGCAATTTGGCGAAGAAAAAGCTACTCGAATGAAGGGCAGAATTAATACAGATACAGATCAAACTAAAGATATTAAGCATAACAAAAATTTCGCTCTTGTGGAGAATTTCATTATTAGTGAGTTGGGGAAAAATGAAGAAAGAAGAGAAGATAGGCCAAACAAAAAATCCTTCTTTTTCTTTGAACTCCCCCAATCAAAAATCCTTCAATTCTCAAATGAGAATAGAAGGAATCATACTTTCATACAATATCTTAATTGAATTATAGATAATGATCAATGAATTTCTTTTGATTCTACATCTACACGTGTCGAATCCTAGCAACAACCTATTCCATAGACATTTGGGCTGGAATTGACGAACAACCAATATCCATATTAGTGTTATTAGTGTCAAATAGAAATCTCAATGGGGCGTGGCCAAGCGGTAAGGCAACGGGTTTTGGTCCCGTTACTCGGAGGTTCGAATCCTTCCGTCCCAGACCGATTCTATCAGAACAAAGATTGTGCTCTTTTCTTAAACAATCCTCTGTTTAAGAGTGTAATGTTGGATACAATGTGATCCAATCTTTACTTTCTGATTTCTAACGATTCAGAGAAGAATCATATCCTACCTTTCGATCCTGTTTCTGTTTCTCACAAACAGAAACAGAATCGAGTGTCAATGACACGTGGATGGAAATAAATATCTTTTTGATATAGGTAGGATGGGAACAAAGATCAAAGTTCCATTCAAAAAAAAAAAGATTGGGTGGCCATTCAGCGTATGCCCGTCTCCCCCCCGATCATATTCATATTGAAGTTAGTTAGTCATTTAGAGAAACTTTATGCCCCCTATTTATCAAATTTGGATTCCCACATGATGCATTCTGAGTCGACATGCGGAAGAAAGGTAAAGTAAATAGGGGTAAATGACTAATTTTATGTGGATCCTGAATTCTAAACAGGAGGAGTTCTTGGTACTAATTCCATCACTGGGATTAAAGCTCCTAAGACTGGGGTGGGGCAAAATAAAAATAAAATAGAAACAACGAATTAATCTGGACCCATTCGGCTTTGTACCTATACAAGATGGTATAGCATCCCATAAGAGGATCTTTTTTTGATTGGCTTTGAGTATGATTCATGATCCCCATAGAATTCGTGTAGATACGAGTTAATTAGCAAAGGAAGGTATCAATTTCAATCAATATCTGTGTCATCCGGATCTCATTAACAAACAATAAAGTTCAATACGGAACAGATGTATTTTCTTTGGACTTAATTGCTTTTATTTTGCATCAGGCTCCAATGAATAATTGGAAATCAATGTAACGATGGGGGGGGGGGATTCATAGATTCCATTCACTTTAGTTTATCTTTATGGATTATGGAAATGGAAAAATTTCTGAACCTGAAATAAAGCAAAATCCGTAGAAAATGAACCATGCCCATATGTAGTTTTATTGTTCTATTTCAGTGACACCGGTATTTCGGTTTCGGTGAAAAAGGTTTGTGATCTCTTAAATATACACGATGACCCCCGGTGACAATTGTTCGGTGTATCTGATGGATACGGAAAGGTCATACTCCTACGATTTGGATTTTCTCAATCAGATGAAAGAATAGCGACCTTAATCTTATCTTCCATGAGCTCTTTTCTATCCATCCCCATGAAAACAACTAAATTGGATTTTTTTCTCGACCCATCCATCTGATTTAAATCATTGATGATTCAATTGGAAAAGAAACATGGATTTCTCTTATGATGATCGAATTCGCGTCTCTTTAATCAATGAGATATCTGCTAAACTTTTTAGTTACTCGTTGTGATTGTGCCGACTTGTTGATTTGATTGATTTAGAGATCAAATTAAATTCAGTCTTTACAGGAAAACTTATTTATAGTAATGATAATGATGTCGAAGTAGGAAATTCTTGAAACCATTTTATTTTTTATGATTCCTTACCTTATAAATCCTCGCTATTCGAAGAAGTGTGAGATTGGTGAATCTATCCTATTGAGTCACTTGCGACTTTTCCGGGTCATTAGAATAGCTTATTTGGTTAATGACTCATTTTATTTTTTTCCAGTATTGGTAATTCCAGTATTGGTAATCGAATTAAAGACTCGTCTTTAGTTTAGTTGTTCGAGAAAGAATTGGAATTGGATCTTTCATATGATTGATCGTCCCGAACAATATAACAATATGTTGAAGATGTAGATGTAAATAAGTGTTAAGCAACTCATTTCTTCGTGTTTTTTATAAATGTGTTTCATTCCTATAACAGAATATGGGTTAATTTGGCTTTTTGCTGAGATTTCCCCAGAGAAATACCTATTCATACATATATAAAAATAAAGTATGGGCTACTATGCACCGATGGAGCCAATGACTATTCATGATTCCATATTGAATCAATTCCATACCGGTCCAAATTAGAGGAATGTTATGGTAAAACTTCGTTTGAAACGATGTGGTAGAAAGCAACGTGCGACTTGAAGGACATGATCGGCTGTGGATTCTTGCATCCACCATTTTTTTATATATCAATGAAGATGCTCTTGGCTCGACATAGTTTGTTCTGTGCCACCAGGACCCCATTTGGGGGGGTTGTAAATAGTACATGATGGAGCTCGAGCATAAATTCTTGATTCATTTATCAGAGGGAAGGATCTAGGGTTAGTACCAGTCAATAAGTTGGAACAACTTCGTAAGTATATCTTCGATATAGAAATCGCAAATTCGAACAAGTTTCAAATAAAAAAGCAAAAAAAGGAAAATTTGTCGGAATTGGTAAAACTATTTCGATCAAAAGTGTATCACAGGGGAATCAACCATTTGTATGATTCTTCAATAGAAAGAACAAAAGGTATGTTGCTGCCATTTTGAAACAATTAAGGATCACCGAAGTAATGTCTAAACCCAATGATTCAAAGCAAAGATAAAGGATACCGGAACAAGGAAACGCCATTTTCAATTGTCTCAATAACTAGATCAGAATGAGAAAAGAAAATCGATTCTAGACGAGACAAACAAAAGAGGTTAGAGACGGCTCAATAAATGTCTAAGGATTTCCCTTCGAGTTCTTTGAGAATTACCCAACTTGAGTTATGAGTACGAATGAGATTTCTTTTTTTTTTTATTCCTTCCAAAAAAGAAACGACTCAAATCCTAATCTAATTGATGATTTTATGGATCCATTTGCCACTATATACAATACATAAATTCGAATCATTCTTTCTCGAGCCGTACGAGGAGAAAACCTCCTATACGTTTCTAGGGGGGGCATTGTTCATCTATATCTATCCCAATGAGCCATCTATCGAATCGTTGCAATTGATGTTCGATCCCGAAGAGAAGGAAGAGATCTTCGTAAAGTGGGTTTTTACGATCCGATAAAGAACCAAACTTATTCAAATGTTCCTGCTATTCTATATTTCCTTGAAAAAGGCGCTCAACCTACAGGAACTGTTCATGATATTTCAAAGAAAGCGGAAGTATTTAAGGAACTTAGAATTAATAAAACGAAATAAAATTTATGAAATAGAAAAAAAGATTGAGTGAAATAACTGGCAATTGAGGGGATTGCCATCAATCAGATGGTTTTCGTTGGGACTCTACGAATAAATAAGGGATCAATCTTGCTATTGTTTGTACTTCTATTGAAAACCAGAGATTTTTTTCCTACTTCTTCTTTATTTATTCCCCCCCACACACTTCATTTCTTATCTATGTAGTGCCAATCCAACACAAGTCTTTATTTTCTTTATTTCATTTTTTTTTCTCAAAATTCAATTTATATTGACAATGGTGTATCGATCAAATATAATTCGATCGTGGATAAATAGATCTATTTATCTACGTCCCATAAGTTTGTTTCTTTACTTCACTAGGTTCGCCGGATTCACTGTGACACAAGAAGTATCTTCTTAAGATAATGAAAAAAAAAAAAATGATCAAAACAGGAGGGTCCACAAATTTTTACATCTATCTATATTTATCCGTGAATCCGTTGTATTTGAATCTGATCTGAACATTTTGATGTTCATAATTGATCATCAAATGTTTATTTTAGATTTGTTGCTAGTTCAATGTTTTGATGGGGTAGGGCAATCCAATCTCTTTATTTATTTATTTATTTTTTTGATTCCGATCGTATCTACACACCATATTTCTACGGGTTGCTAACTCAACGGTAGAGTACTCGGCTTTTAAGTGCGGCTAGGATCTTTTACACATTTGGATGAAGCAACAGATTCGTCCATACCATTGGTATGGTTTGTAAGACCACGACTGATCCTGAAAGGGAATGAATGGAAAAAACAGCATGTCGTATCAATGGAGAACTTTGAGAATACTTCCTGGCTCGGTAGAAAATCTTGTTTTGATTCTTGGAACGGTACCAAATCAATTCACAGTTTGGTCGAGTGAATAAATGGATAGAGCCCTAATGGCTCCAATTATAAGGAAACCAAAAGCAACGAGCTCGGTTCATAATTCGAATGATTACCCGATCTAATTAGACGTTAAAAATAGATTAGTGCCTGATGCGGGAAAGGGTTCTCCTGTGAGTGGATCATCGATTCCTTTTTTTTTTCATGAATCCTAACTATTAACTATTCTTTCTCTATTATGGAGTGGAGACGAATGTGTAGAAGAAACGGTATACTGATAAAGAGAATTTCTTCCAAAGTCAAAAGAGCGATCGGGTTGCAAAAATAAAGGATTTCTAACCATCTATTGTAACTATAACGAACACAAACAAATTGGATGGAAAGAGAGAGGATCCGTTCATTGGACTCCCCGTCTCCGGGGTATCTATTCTTTTCTTACTATATACCCTGTTCTGACCGTATCGCACTATGTATCATTTGATAACCCAAGAAATCCCCCGTGCCTTTGTATAATTTCAAATGGAGGAATTACAAGGATATTTAGAAATAGATAGATCTAGGCAACAACACTTCCTATATCCGCTTCTATTTCAGGAGTATATCTACGCACTTGCTCATGATCATGGTTTAAATGGATCGATTTTTTACGAACCTATGGAAAATTTCGGTTATGACAATAAATCCAGTTCACTAATTGTGAAACGTTTAATTATTCGAATGCATCAACAGAATCATTTGATTGGTTCGGTTAATGATTCCAACGAAAATAGATTCGTTGGGCACAACAAGAATTTTGATTTTCAAATGGTATCAGAGGGTTTTGCAGTCATTATGGAAATTCCATTCTCGCTGCGATTAGTATCTTCTCTAGAAGAAAAAGAAATAGCAAAATCTCATAATTTACGATCTATTCATTCAATATTTCCCTTTTTCGAGGACAAATTATCACATTTAAATCATGTGTCAGATATACTAATACCTCATCCCATCCATCTGGAAATCTTGGTTCAAACCCTTCACTGCTGGATACAAGATGCCCCCTCTTTGCATTTATTGCGATTCTTTCTCCACGAGTATCGTAATTCGAATAGTCTCATTACTCCAAAGAAATCCATTTCTCTTTTTTCAAAAGAGAATCAAAGATTCTTCTTGTTACTATATAATTCTCATGTATATGAATGTGAATCCGTATTAGTGTTTCTCCGTAAACAATCTTCTCATTTACGATCAACATCCTCTGGAACTTTTCTTGAGCGAACACATTTCTATGGAAAAATAGAACATCTTGTAGTAGTGCTTCGTAATGATTTTCAGAAGACCCTATGGTTGTTCAAGGACCCTTTCATGCATTATGTCAGATATCAAGGAAAATCCATTCTGGCTTCAAAGGGGACTCATCTTCTGATGAAGAAATGGAAATCTCACCTTGTCCATTTTTGGCAATGTCATTTTTACTTGTGGTCTCTACCGGACAGGATCCATATAAACCAATTATACAATCATTCCTTATATTTTCTGGGCTATCTTTCAAGTGTACGACTAAACACTTCGGTGGTAAGGATTCAAATGCTAGAGAATTCATTTCTAATAGATACTTCTATTAATAAATTCGAGACCCTAGTCCCAATTATTCCTCTGATTGGATCAGTGGCTAAAGCGAAATTTTGTAACGTATCAGGGCATCCCATTAGTAAGTCGGTCCGGGCCGATTCGTCAGATTCTGATATTATCAATCGATTTGGGCGGATATACAGAAATCTTTCTCATTATCACAGTGGATCCTCAAAAAAACAGACTTTGTATCGAATAAAGTATATACTTCGACTTTCGTGTGCTAGAACTTTGGCTCGTAAACATAAAAGTACGGTACGCGCCTTTTTGAAAAGATTAGGTTCGGAATTCTTGGAGGAATTCCTTACAGAGGAAGAACAAGTTCTTTCTTTGATCTTCCAAAGAACCTCTTCTCCTTCTTATAGGTCACATAGAGAACGGATTTGGTATTTGGATATT